TTGATAGCTTGTACTTTTATCGTATCAATTATCATTTCAACGATCAACTTCTCCCATAATAATATCTATACTACCTAGTATTGTCATAATATCGGCCAATTTCATTTTTTTAACTAGCTGAGGAAGAATTTGCAAATTGATAAAACCAGGTGGACGAATTTTCCATCTCCAGGGAAAAACACTCCGATCTCCTACCAGAAAAATTCCCAATTCCCCCTTGGGGGCTTCTACTCTCACATAAAGTTCTTGTTTAGACAATTCAAAAGTGGGCGAAGGTTTCTTACTAATGAATCGATAATCAAAATCATTCCATTCAGAATCCTTTGTTTTATCAAAACGCCGTACCTCTAAATTCTCATAAGGCCCTCCGGGAATTCCTTCCAGGGCTTGTTGAATAATTTTGATGGATTCCACCATTTCACCGATTCGGACTAAATAACGGGCTAGTGAATCTCCCTCTTTTTGCCATTGTACTTCCCAATCAAATTCGTCGTAAGACTCATAATGATCAATTTTACGAAGATCCCACGGAATTCCGGAAGCTCGTAGCATTGGTCCCGATAAACCCCAATTTATTGCTTCCTCTCCACTAATAATACCCACCCCTTCAACTCGTTCCAAAAAAATAGGATTACGCGTAATAAGCTTTTGATATTCAGTAACCCCTGTTAAAAAATAATCACAGAAATCCAAGCATTTATCTATCCAGCCATAAGGTAGATCAGCAGCCACCCCTCCGATACGGAAATAATTATGCATCATTCGCATACCTGTGGAAGATTCGAATAGGTCATATATCAATTCCCTCTCTCGGAAAATATAGAAGAAAGGGGTCTGCGCACCGATATCTGCCATAAAAGGGCCAAGCCATAACAAATGAGAAGCTATACGACTCAGTTCTAGCATAATTACTCTAATATAGCTCGCTCTTTTCGGTACTTGGATATTTCCCAACTGTTCTGGTCCATTTACCGTTATTGCCTCTGTAAACATAGTAGCTAAATAATCCCAACGTGTTACATAAGGAAGATATTGTATAATTGTTCGATTTTCCGCAATTTTTTCCATTCCTCTGTGTAAATAACCCAATACGGGTTCACAGTCAATAACATTTTCCCCATCTAGAGTAATGATGAGTCGAAGAACACCGTGCATTGATGGGTGTTGAGGACCCATATTGACTATCATGAGGTCTTTTCTTGTAGTCGGTACAGTCATATATTTTTTCCCCGATTCATTATTCCACGAATTGCTGAAAACCAAATGAAGTTCATTAAAAATAATAATTAATATTTATAATTCTAATTATTATTATTATAAATATTATAAAATTATTATTATAAATATTATAAATAAATAAAAAAAAAATGAACTTAACGAGTTTTTGGCTCCCGAATATCCAATTGACTAATTAATTCTTTATAGCGTACTCTATTTTTCTTTGACAAATAAGCCAGGAGTCGTTGACGTTTTCCCAGAATTTTACGTAGACCTCTCTGAGATAAATAGTCTTTTCTGTGCAATTCCAAATGGGAAGTAAGTCTACGTATCTTATTGGTGAAACTGAATACTTGAAATTCAACAGACCCCCTATTTTCTTTTTTTTCTTCTTGCGAAATAACTGAAATGAATAAATTTTTAACCATAACAAAAAATTCTGCGTCCCTTTTTCTTTATTTACATTACAAATATAGATTTTACTAATCAGTAATAATAATGCCAGTCATTTTAATTTGTTATACACAATAATCGGGATTTATTCGTATACTTCTTTTTTTTTTAATTCACTTAACTTAATTGATAATCAATACAATTTTTTTTTTTTTTCAATTTTATTCAAATATAGATAAAAAATTTCTAACCTACAAAAGAGAAGAATTTTGACCTAAGATAAGAAGATTATGACGACTCATTACTTACTAGATAGAATTGCTAAGATCAAGGTCAGGTAATCAGTATCATGTACCATAATCTAATATAACAACATAAGGCTGTATATATTTGTTTGTGTTCATATACCATGTCAGAGATGCCGCTTGATCCATGTAATGTAAATGTATCATCAACTAATTATCAATCGTGGATACATATGTATCCTTGACATAATGAAACGACTACCATTATTGGTATCAAACCAATAGCGATTCATACAAGCAAAATCTTCGAATCGATAATTTGGCCAAAGAAATAATTTGAACTTAATAAATCGATTTGTATCTACATCAAGATACTTATCCTCATAAAAAAATTGACCACAGCGCTTTACATTGTTCCCATTGCAAAATACTTGATTTCTATCCCCAACATTGACATTTCTTGAATTGAAACAAATGAGAATTCTCAATTCTCTACGACGTCTAGGAGATAAAAAATTATCAGGAACAATAAAATCATAAAAATTATCGTTTCTATTCCCATTTTCGTGTCGTGCAATGGATTCATTAAGACCATTCTTATCAACATTTCTTTTTTCTTGGTATCTTCGATTAGTTTGGCGCTTACTCTTATGCACCCGTGAAATAGCTATGGTTTGGTACATGATAAATTGTCCGTCCCATTTTATGGATAGCCGAGCTGGTTCAATAATCAATAGTCCCCTTTTTATCAATTTTGTAAGAGTTGTAGACTTCGGAATCAGCATTACATCCAAACTTATTTCGTCCCTTTGAATAGAGGATATAGCAATTTCCTTTGGATTTCTCAATCTAAGGAGTAGGCAATATACCTTGATATTATTTAGTATTTTTTGATTAAAAGCATTATCCCATTTCAATTGAAAAAGAAAATATCTTTTCAGGAAGAAATCTAGTTCCGCTCCTATCATGGATTTATTTTTATTTTTGCTTTTTTGAATGTATGATCCCCGATAATCTTCTTTAACATTGTTTTTTTTCGATGGATCAGATCCAATATTTTTGTTATTTTGTGCATATGATCCAAGATCTCCTTGGACTGGCTGTTGTTTTTCTTCGTGATTTTGATTCTCTAATTCAAGAGATTTTTTTGGATTATATAATCTATCTTTTTTTTTCTTTGCGTTGATATTTTGACTAATGTTTTTATTTATATTCAATTTTAAAAGAAGTAAATTGATTGGTATGATCCACGGTTGAATCTTATATGTATTATAAAGTGACACAAATTCTGGTAAAAACCAAAGTTCTAGATTTGATATCGGACAATTTAGGATTTCTTCATTCATTCCCATCCAGTCCAAAAATGTTTTTGTTTGATTGGTTGGGCAGATTTGTTTATGAATCGGGGGATTCATAAACACTTTCTTATCCATTTTTTTTTTATCCATTTTATCAATTATTTGATAATAATTAGTCCGAGTCTTAGTATTTTTATTAATGTTGGCGCTGGCCCCGATATCTCTATTTCTCCATTCCTCAATATCGATCTTTTTTCTAAGACAAAAATTAATAGTTCTCCAATCAAAATATTTTCTATCCGGATTTTTATCCCTATCAATAATAGAATCTTCTCGTAGATAGTTTCCAAGATCTATATCTCTCGGCAAATAAAAAAGTTCGGGATTATAATTATTGTAATTATAGGAAATCCTTTTTGCCTGGTTTACTTGGAATGGCGACCCATAAATATATGAACCTTTCTTATCTTCATAATTCAGATATTTATTTGATAAAAGATCATATTTGTAGTTTTTTAATTTATCTTTTTGGTTCGGTAATGAATTTACTGCATATGCATAATTGTTTTCTTTCTTGTAATGAATTAATTGGTCTTTTTCATATGAATAAAAATTGGTTGAGTTTTTATTTTGAACCATCAAATTTTGATTGATTCTATTCCGCCAATTTTGCGGTACTAATCTAGACCATCTAGTCTGAGATAAATTGTATTTATAGTGATCATTACCCATTAACCAGCTTTTCCATTCATTCATTTTAAAACCGCTAAGTTTATTATACCTTGATTCGAAATAAAATATTCCGTGTGTTCCAAAAAAATCTTTTTTTATTCTATCCTTAATAAAAGGAATTGTTCCGTGATATTGAAATAAAAATTTCAAGTAATGCTTGTTGATAACTTGGGCTTGTGATAATTTGTAAAATACATATGCCTGTGACAACGAAGAAAGGTCACAAAAAATCTGCGAATTTTTATTTCTAATATTAGAAATAAACTTTTTTATAGTCGAAATAAAATAAATTTTATTTTTTTTATTTTTATCAATATAAAATCCTTTTTTATTTGTTTCATCATTGGAATTATCTGTTATTTTGTTTTTTAATTGAAGTAAAATTTTTACATGTATTCTGGGAATATTAATGATACGTAAAAAAATATCTTTGTATATCCTTTCAATAAACAAATAAAAAAAATAGTGATATTTGCGCATTAGTCGAGCACTTCTTCTTTTTAATATCTGCCAAATCTTTTTTGGTGATTCTAATCTTTTATCATCACAATTTGTTTCGTTAGGACTAATGTTTATATACGTAGTTATAAATATATTTTTTTTTTCTTTTGTTATTTTTTCGATTTGATTTCTGATTGTATTTGTCTTATCAGCTAGATCTTTCATCTTTTTTTCTGTCAGTGAATAATTTGTCCAATCCGCAGATCTAATTCGAATGGACGATTCATGATTTATATCATTACTTATTAGTGATTTTTTTTTTTTTGTATTCGATTCATATACTTCCCTCAATCCAAATAATGGAATTAGACTTGCTTTTTTAAGTTCTTTCATTATTCTTTTTATAAATCGAACTATTTTTCTAACCCATCTTGTTTTTTCTTTTGATACTTTTCGAAACCATTTTGCTCTTTCGTTTATAATTTTTAGGGCTAGAAAACGTTTTTTTTTCACTTTTATAAGTCTTTTTTCAAGTTGTTTCCAAATAGGTTCAAAAAAGGAAGGTAGTTGTCGGGGAGAACCAAAAGGTAATTCAGCTTCCATTCCCCAAACTGTTAAAAAACAAAAATTTTCTTTTTTACCTTTCTTTTTCATGGAATCTCTAGGATGTGAT